AGTTAATCCTGCTGTAGAACAAGCTATTATTGCGAAAATAGGTGAATACAACCAACTATCATTAAGAATTTCGTCTTTTGACCAAAAACAGGCGAGGGGCGGAATGCCACAAAGAGAAAGGGTTGCTAATAAAAAAGCAGTTTTTGTAATTGGAACATGTTTTCTTAAACCACCCATAAAAACCATATTTTGACTCTTATCAGGAGAATAACCAACAATAGCTTCCATTGAATGAATAATAGATCCAGATCCTAAAAATAACAATGCTTTTGAATAGGCATGAGTAATCAAATGAAATAAAGCAGCTCGATAAGATCCCATACCTAGAGCTAACATCATATAACCCAGTTGAGACATTGTAGAATAGGCTAAACTTCTCTTAATATCTTTTTGAGCAAGAGCTAAAGTAGCTCCTAATAGTACTGTTATTATACCTATCAAAGCTATTAGATTCATTATGTAGGGTATGACTACAAAAAGAGGAAGAAGTCTAGCTACAAGAAAAATTCCCGCAGCTACCATGGTGGCTGCGTGTATCAAAGCCGAAATAGGAGTAGGCCCCTCCATGGCATCGGGTAGCCATACATGAAGGGGGAATTGTGCCGATTTAGCAATTGCCCCAGAAAACAATAGGAAGGAACATAAAGTAAGAAATAAAAAATGAACCTCATTCTTATAAATCAAGTTATTGGAAATTTCGAACAAATCGCGAAATTCGAAACTGCCGGTTATCCAATAAAGCCCTAAAATTCCCAATAATAAACCAAAATCCCCTACACGATTAGTTACAAAAGCTTTTTGACAAGCATTCGACGCAAGGGGTCGTGTAAACCAAAACCCTATTAATAAATAAGAACACATTCCAACCAATTCCCAAAAGACATAAATTTGTATCAAATTAGAACTGGTAACTAATCCCAACATTGAAGTATTAAAAAAACTCATATAAACAAAAAACCTCAAATAACTTTGATCATGAGACATATAATTATCGCTATAAATAAGAACTATAACCCCAACTGTAGTAATTAATATTGACAAAATAGAAGAAAGTGGATCAATCAAATGTCCGAATTCTAAAGAAAAATCATTATTGATGGTCCAAGACCACACATATTGATAAATGGAACTGCTATTTATTTGCTGAATAGATAGAATGGTTGAAAAAAGCATAACTATACTTAACAATAAAACACTCGGAAAAGCCCACATACGACGAAGTTTTTTTGTTGTTGCCGGAAAAAGTAGAAGTCCGGCCCCTATTAAGATAGGTACTGGAAGTGTAAAAAAAGGTATGATCCATGAATAGTGATATATATGTTGCATAAAAAAATCGTATTCTTTTTAATTAATAATGAGTTTTTCTTGTTTCTGATTGATCAGTTCTTAATCTCTTTTTTTTTAAAAAAAAAAAGGTCAGTCAATAAAAATACTAAAAAATACTTACTAAAAAATACTAATAATAATATTAAATATGTAATAATAAAATGAAATCTAATTTTCTATTCTTACTTAATTCCAATTCTGAATTTTTCAAAAATCCTTTCCATATTCAAGTCAATAAATTGGAATTGGTCAAATGATATGAACAAAATACTAATGAAAAAGATATTTATTCGGAAAAATGAAAATCTCCATATTCAACATAGATTACCTAGTTCATTTTTGAAGTGATTTATTTCTTTCCATTATGTTTAAAGAAAACGCTATGCTATTTGATACTTTACCGTTCCATAAGATAAAAGAGTTACTAAAATTTGTTCCATAAAATATATATAGATATATTTTTAATTTTATTTTCTTTTTTTTTTTTTAACAAATTAACAAATAGGCTAGTCTCAGAAATCAGAAAATGGAATTTCAATTCGGTACACTTTTTTTAGAGTTTTCTCATTACTATAAAAAAAAATGAAAGTTCTCTTAGAATAAATAGATAATAAATCGTAAACGTAAAGAAGTAAAGAACGATTTTTTTAATTTTAAACAATAAATGCCTTTCACATCCAACTATAACAATAACTAACCTTATTTAGCATTTTTGAATGGCAGTTCAAAAAAAAACGTATTTCTATATCAAAAGAGCCTATTCGAAAAAATCTTTGGAAAAAAAAGGGTTATTGGCCAGCGTTAAAAGCTTTTTACTTAGCGAAATCTCTTTCTACTGCTAATTCCATCTTTCCACTGCTAATTCCAAAAGTTTTTTTGTGCAAGAAATAAAAAACCAAACGTTGGAATAATCTGACTCGTCTTTTCGGGAGAAAAGGTCTAATTTTGTTTATCATTTAGAATATCCATTTCTAATACAAAATATAGAAAAGAGTTCCATTCTTCTCTGTATTCTTTTTGTTTACAAAAAAAAAAGAATACAGAGAAGACACAAGGTTTCGCCTTTCTTTTTTTTAGGATAGTTTTCGGGGATGGAGATTCTTATTTCTCCCATCGACCTGCTTATCACAATAATAAATATTAATAACTTTTTTTTGAATAAGTTTTGTCTTTTTTCTATTTATACTAATAAAAAAAGAGCAGATCGAAGATTTTGAGTCAAAAAAAATCAGTCATTTAAAATACTTGATTAAGTCAACTAGAAGATTTTTTGTTGTTTTCAATCCAATTAATTTAGATTCATAAAACTCGATAAATAAAATACGAAAAGAATTTTCGTAGCTCTTCCACGGGTTGAAGTCAAAATTATTTACTTACAATTCATATACTAAATAATACTAAAAATTATTATGGTAAGGTTCAAATTCCTATTTACTTAAATTTACTTATTTACTTAATTTAAAATAGAATCTAAAATATAAATTTTTATTCATTAATATAAATTGGAATCTTTCCTAAAAATATTGTCAAAATATTGTATTGAATCGACTCCTTCAAGCTCGACGATTGAATAAAAATTAGTTATTATAATTTCTAGCAAGCCGCTATGGTGAAATCGGTAGACACGCTGCTCTTAGGAAGCAGTGCTAAAGCATCTCGGTTCGAGTCCGAGTGGCGGCATAATATTTTTTCTTTAAATATTTTCAAAAACAAAAAGAATACATTAAATGCTATAATGAATTCAATTCCTCCATATTCTGTAAGAACCCCCCCTTTTTTTATTTCTTTTTATGTTTATGATATTTTCGACTTTAGAACATATATTAACTCATATATCTTTTTCGATTGTTTCAATTGTAATTATAATTCATTTGATAACCTTATTAGGCAATGAATTCATAGAACTCTATGATTCATCAGAAAAGGGCATGATAGCTCTTTTTTTCTGTATTACAGGATTATTAGTTACTCGGTGGATTTATTCGGGGCATTTACCATTAAGTAATTTATATGAATCATTAATCTTTCTTTCATGGGGTTTCTCCGCTATTCATATGGTTCCATATTTTAAAGAACATAAAAATTTTTTAAGCACAATAACCGCGCCAAGTGCTTTTTTTACCCAAGGATTTGCTACTTCAGGTCTTTTAACTGACACGCATCAATCCAAAATCTTAGTACCTGCTCTTCAATCCCAGTGGTTAATGATGCACGTAAGTATGATGATATTGGGCTATGCAGCTCTCTTATGTGGATCATTATTATCAGTAGCACTTCTAGTAATTTCACTTCGAAAAGTCCTAAGAATTGTTGCTAACAGGAATAATTTATTACATGATTCATTTTCTTTTGATGAAATCCAATACATGACGCAAAGAAGCAATGTTTTAAGAAATACTTTTTTTCTTACTTATAGAAATTATTACAGGTTTCAATTAATTCAACAGTTAGATCATTGGAGTTATCGTATTATTAGTATAGGGTTTATCTTTTTAACCATAGGTATTCTTTCGGGAGCAGTCTGGGCTAATGAAGCATGGGGATCCTATTGGAATTGGGACCCAAAGGAAACTTGGGCATTTATTAGTTGGATCACTTTCGCGATTTATTTCCATACTCGAACAACTCAAAATTGGGAAGGTTTTCACTCTGCAATTGTCGCTTCTATTGGTTTTCTTATAATTTGGATATGCTATTTTGGAGTTAATTTATTAGGAATAGGGCTGCATAGTTATGGTTTATTTACATTAACATCTAATTGAAGTGAAGAAAGAGAACTGACGAATACAAGCCTAGGATAGTATAGCGTATTATAGAACAAGCTTCAGGTAAGCTCTTGAGAACTTTTTGAATCACTACATTACTTGATTCAAAAAGTTCTCAGAAATGGCAAAAATCTTTTGTTCCTTTTGTAACTTAAGAAATGAAAAGAAGTTTTTTATTCATTATATAACAATATATAACAATTCAAAATTTTTTTAAAATCCTAAATCATAGGATTTCTTTTTGATTTTTTTTTATAGATAATTAAAAATTATCTATAAAAAAAATTAGATAGAATAGCTTCCACCTTGTCAACTGATAATGAAAAAACAAAATCTGGATAAATACCAATACCTATTACAGGCAGAAAGATAGAGATCGAAAGAAATAACTCTCGTGGTCCAGAATCAAAAAAATAAGAATTTGGGGCATTAAACAATTTGTATCCATAAAACATCTGGCGTAACATAGATAATAAATAAATAGGGGTTAATATCATTCCAACTGCCATTCCAAAAGTCAGTAGGATTTTTGGCATTAAAAAATATTTTTGGCCAGTAATTATTCCAAAAAAGACTATCAATTCCGCAAAAAAACCGCTCATACCCGGTAATGCGAGGGAGGCTAGTGATAAGATACTGAACATAGTGAATATTTTTGGCATTGGAGTAGCCATTCCACCCATTTCATCAAGATAAACAAGCCGTATTCTATCATAACTTGTTCCGGCCAAGAAAAAAAGTCCAGCGCCAATAAATCCATGTGATATTATTTGTAAAATGGCTCCATTAAGTCCCATATCGTTTATAGAGCAAATTCCTATAATTATGAAACCCATATGAGATACAGAGGAATAGGCTATTCTTTTTTTTAAATTTCGTTGACTAGGAGATGTTGAAGCTGCGTAGATTATTTGTATTGCGCCTACTATTATCAACCAGGGGGAAAATATAGAATGAGCATGGGGTAATAATTCCATATTGATTCGAACCAATCCATATGCTCCCATTTTTAATAAGATTCCAGCTAGAAGCATACAAGTACTGTAATGTGCTTCTCCATGGGTATCCGGTAACCATGTATGTAAGGGTATAATCGGCGATTTGACAGCAAAAGCAATAAGAAATCCAATATAGAATAGTAGTTCCAGAGCCACAGGATATGATTGATTCGCTGATGTTTCAAAATTGAATGTTGGTTCATTGGAACCATATAAGGCGATACCCAAAGCTCCTATTAATAAAAAAACAGAACTTCCTGCAGTATACAAAATAAATTTTGTAGCTGAATAAAGACGTTTCTTTCCCCCCCACATGGATAGAAGTAGATAAACGGGAATTAATTCTAACTCCCACATGATGAAAAAAAGTAGAAGATCTTGAGAAGAAAATAATCCTATTTGACCACTATACATTGCTAACATTAGAAAATGGAATAATCGGGAATCCCGAGTAACTGGCCGAGCCGCTAAAGTAGCTAAAGTGGTGATAAATCCTGTCAAAAAAATGGGTCCTATAGAAAGCCCATCTATTCCCAATCTCCAGTAAAAATCAAAAAAATGGATCCATTTATAATACTCTCTTAATTGGATTAATGGATCGTCCAATTGGAAATAATAAGAGAATGTATAGGTCATTAAAAGAAGTTCTAATACACATATACATATAGTATACCACCTAATGACCTTATTTCCCCTATGAGGGAAGAAGAAAATGAAAGAACCCGCGAATATTGGTAAAACTACAAATATTGTTAACCAAGGAAAAGAATTCGTGGTAAAGACAAGATACACTTGGACCATAAAAACCCGTACTCAAAAAAACGAAATATATATTTATGTTTTTGAGCACAGGCTTTTTTCGGTAAACAAAAAATCAAATGTATTCAAGTGGTTTTTTCTGGAAAGTATCAATAAGCTAGACCCATGCTTCGGGTTGTTTCATGCCATAAATAAACTCGAACACTTAAAAAATCCGTTGGACAGGCAGATTCACATCTCTTACAACCAACGCAATCCTCTGTTCTTGGAGCGGAAGCAATTTGCTTAGCTTTACATCCGTCCCAAGGTATCATTTCTAATACATCCGTGGGGCAGGCTCGTACACATTGAGTACACCCTATACATGTATCATAAATCTTTACTGAATGTGACATTGGATCTATAAAATTTTTTGAACGTCATAAATTTTCGATCTAGTAAATTTCTAAATTAATCATATATTTAGGCACCAGATGAATCAATGATTTACCAGAAATTTTCTATTTAATTCTGGATTTCTGGATCGACTCATGAAATAGAACCAAGTTTTATTTCTATTTCTTCGCCTTTTCGCAAACATGATCAGATACGTTACGTATCATATATGCCAATTCGAATTGATAAATATTCTATTTTATATGATGAATACTACTTATTCAACAAATTTGATTGATTGATACGGGTTGATTTTCTATTACGATAAATTGACGAAACAATAGCCGGTCCAATAGCTGCTTCAGCGGCTGCGATAGCTATAACAAAAATTGAAAAAATATTTCCTTTTAATTGACGACTATCAAAAAAATCAGAAAATGTTACAAAATTGATATTAACTGCATTCAGTATAAGTTCAAGACACATAAGAGCTCTAACCATATTTCGACTCGTGATTAATCCATATAAACCGATAGAAAATAAATAAGCACTCAAAACAAGTACATGTTCGAGCATCATCGCTCAACTCCTTATCAATTTCAATTTACTTCAATATGAACAAGAATTCAACATCAAGAGATTGGGTTGACTAGAATAAGAATATCACAAGTACAGAAAAAACAAATATGTTTGGACTAGATCAAAAAAAATTCTATATAAACAATCTTTAAATAGAATTGCAGGAAAACAGATAGGATAACATAAAATAAAGTTGAATTTCGATCGCGATTGCTAATTCTTAATTCTAAAGATTTATTACTGACGAGCCACGGCAATTGAACCTATCAAAGCAACTAAAAGAACTATTGAAATGAATTCAAATGGAAGAAAAAAATCTGTTGACAAATGGATTCCAATTTGTTGACCATTACTTATCAAATCTTGTTCTATAATCTGGTTTGTTTTTGTAGTCCAAATAATCCCATACCATGACGTATCTGGAATAATAGTAATTAATGAAAGAAAAACACTTGTACAAACTAAGGAAGTAACCCCATCCCCAACAGTCCAAAGATTCAAATCTTTGGAATACTCTGAACCATTCATAAACATCACAGCAAATAGGATTAAAACATTTATAGCTCCCACATAAATAAGAAGCTGGGCGGCAGCTACAAAATGAGAATTTGATAAAATAAAAAATAAAGATATACAAACAAGAACCAACCCCAACGAAAAGGCAGAAAAGATGGGGTTGGTAAGTAATACCACTCCTAGACCTCCTAATATAAGACCTAATCCGAGAAAAACTAAAAGAAAATCATGTATTGGTCCAGGCAAATCCATTGTATTGTACGTAAAATAAGAGATAAAAAATCGAATTTTCATGACCTTCTTGAGACCGACCAGGAAAAGCTTTTTATAATAGGTTCCTAATTAAATCCTAGGGGGGGTAAATTACCCTAGGTAACCTATAGGACAGGACTAATCTTTTTCTTTTTCGAAAAGGGATAATTGGACATTCAAAATTTGAATTTCAAAATTTTTTTAATGAATAGAATTACGAATAGATTAATAGATAATAGATTTTCAATTCAAATTAATCCGTGATGCGAATCAACCTAGTTGGAATTTGTAGTTTTTGTAGTTATTGACCAAGCAGCAAAATGAAAGAAACCCCGTTTCATTACACCCTTTTAGATCAAAATTGAATCTTGGTTTAATAATTGTAAATTTTAATCAATCAAGAAGTTTACTTATTTTTTGTTTGAGGTGAATTTGAAATTGTTCGAATTGTATAATCGTCAATTACTGACATTGGTAAACGACCTAAAGAAATTTGATTATAATTTAATTCGTGACGATTATAAGTAGAAAGCTCATATTCTTCAGTCATTGATAAACAATTTGTTGGACAATACTCAACGCAGTTCCCACAAAATATACAGATTCCAAAATCAATACTGTAATTAAATAATCGTTTCTTTCGAATATCAGTTTCCAATTTCCAATCAACAACAGGTAGATCTATAGGACATACACGAACACATACCTCACAAGCAATGCATTTATCAAATTCAAAATGGATTCGACCGCGGGAACGCTCTGATGTAATTAATTTTTCATAAGGATATTGTATAGTTACAGGTAAACGATTTGCGTGGGATAAGGTAGTCATGAAACTTTGACCGATGTACCTTGCAGCCCGTATGGTTTGTTGACCATAATTCATGAACCCGGTTACCATAGGGAACATATCGTAAATATCTATGAATAAATTTATGTTTGTTTCTTTCTCTTGTTTGAGACAAGTTGTGAATATAGAATATTCTTTTAGAATATTCTTTTATTTTTTAGAGTGAAAAGAGTTGGGAAGAGGTTGTTAATAATAGATTACCGAGAGAAATAGGCAAAAGAAATTTCCATCCAAGATTTAATAGTTGGTCCATTCTTAGTCTAGGTAAAGTCCATCTTGTTGTGATCGGAATGAACAAAAACAAATAAGTTTTAACCAACGTAATAAAGATACCAATTGTTGTTGCAAAGACTCCACCTATTTTATTTATTTCAAAAAATGCAGGAACGAATATGTACGGAATAGGGATATTCCAACCGCCCAAGTAAAGAACTGTTACAAATAGTGAAGAAACTAATAAATTTAGATAGGAAGCAACATAAAATAAACCAAATTTTATACCTGAATACTCAGTTTGATAACCCGCCACTAATTCTTCTTCTGCTTCCGGTAAATCAAAAGGTAATCTCTCACATTCTGCTAGAGAACAAATTAAAAAAATGATAAACCCTATAGGTTGACGCCACAAATTCCATCCCCAAAAACTATATTTTGATTGTGCCTCAACTATATCAACTGTACTTGAACTGTTAGATAATCATAGTCGGTGATAACATCACTATTCCCATCGCTATTACAGAACCGTACGTGAGATTTTCACCTCATACGGCTCCTCGAAGGCCATAAAGAAATCTAAGGACCGGATCATATCCTTTATCTTGATATATTTGTAGGATAAATAGAATCAAAATAGATTGAACCGTTCCAAAATTCGACCAATGAAATTCTGTCTGTTATAATACTAACTAAAGTACTTCTGAATTGATCTCATCCTTTAAGAATTTCAATTCTTCTTTCTTGAGTAATAACTTAAATCCTTCAATAAAATACTCCTTGTAGAAATAACAATAGAAATTTCAACCTATCTTTTTTGATTACGAAAAAAATTATACATTAGTTTATGGATTATGAGATGAATTCAATTTCTCTAATATGGATTAAATGTGGATATAAGAAAAAATTAAAAAGATCTCTTTTTTCTATTGCAATTAGATTCTTTTTTTTTCGTTCCTATGCTTCTTTGTACAAAAAAAAGAGAAGGGAGGTTAAAAAAAGGGGGGGGTTTTCGTTCCTGATAGTCATTTCTTTAATCAGTGGATAGAGGCATACTCTGGGTCGGAATCGTGGGAAGTACTGCCTGATCGTTTCTACTAACTTAAAGTCCCAATTAATATTCTTTTTTTATTCTATTTATACAGAAATCCCCTTGTTGATAATTGATTATTTAAATAATCTCTATTACTAATCCTTTGTATATCTTGGTGTTCCTGACCATCCACGCATTTTTGCTTAATCACCCGTTAGCATTATAGTAATGCATATAAATGATAGTGAAAACTTAATCTTAATAAGGTCGATTTTTTGAACCCGCTTCAAGACAGGATGACTAATCAACCAATCTTGGGGCAAACGTCTTCGTCTTCTTATTTTTTTTCTTTACTCTTGTACAGTAGGAAATGAGGCTCAATTTTTTTTACTGCAAATTTAGAAGCAGTTTTCTTTCACTCATAGAACTATCAAATTTAGTGCATCAGCCCAAATGATGAATAAAAAAAATGAAGATATCTATTCATTTCAGTTTCTTCCTAAAAAGAAAGGAATAGGGTTTATGTTTCAACGAATCACACGTAGAGATATGGATAATACACAGAGAGTTAATGGGATTTCATAACTAATGGATTGAGCGGCAGCTCGTAGACCACCTAAAAAGGAATACTTATTATTTGAGCCATATCCGGACATAAGAAGTCCAATAGGAGCAATACTTGAAATGGCAATCCATAAAAAAACACCGATATTTAAATCGGCTAAAACAAGGTGATAGGCAAAAGGAATTACCAAATAGCTTAATAGAGTTGATATGACTGCTATGGATGGGCCGATACTGAATAAACGAGTATCTCCTCTGGATGGAAAAAGATTCTCTTTGAAAAGTAGTTTTGTCCCATCTGCTAGAGCTTGAAGAACTCCCAAAGGACCGGCATATTCAGGTCCAATACGTTGTTGTATTCCTGCGGATATTTCTCTTTCTAACCACACAATTACTAGTATGCCTATTGTGATTCCCAATACAAGAATAAAAATAGGGACAAGTATCCCTAGAATTCCATAGATCTGGTTTAAGAATTCCAATCCGGAAAAATAATTTATAGCTTGTACTTCTGGTGGATCAATTATCATTTCAACGATCAACTTCTCCCATAATGATATCTATACTACCTAGTATTGTCATAATATCAGCCAATTTCATTCTTTTAACTAATTCAGGAAGAATTTGCAAATTGATAAAACCCGGCGGACGGATTTTCCATCTCCAAGGAAAAGCGCTCTGATCCCCTATCAAAAAAATTCCCAATTCTCCTTTTGGGGCTTCGACTCTCACATAAAGTTCTTGTTTCGGCAATTCAAAAGTAGGAGAAGTTTTTTTACTAATGAATCGATATTCAAACTCATTCCATTCTGGATCTCTTTCTATATCAAAACATCGGGTTTCTAAATTTTCATAGGGCCCCCCCGGAATTCCTTCCAAAGCCTGCTGAATTATTTTTATGGATTCCCTCATTTCACCAATTCGGACTAAATAACGAGCTAATGAATCTCCTTCTTTTTGCCACTGCACTTCCCAATCAAATTCGTTGTAACACTCATAATGATCAATTTTACGAAGATCCCATTGTACTGCGGAAGCTCGTAGCATTGGTCCTGATAAACCCCAATTTATTGCTTCTTCTGCGCCAACAATACCTACTCCTTCAACCCGTTCTAAAAAAATAGGATTTCGCGTAATAAGTTTTTGGTATTCTGAAACTTCTTTTAAAAAATAATCACAGAAATCCAAACATTTATCTATCCAGCCATAAGGTAGATCAGCTGCTACTCCTCCGATACGAAAATAATTATGCATCATTCTCATACCTGTGGCAGCTTCGAATAAATCATATACTAATTCTCTTTCTCTAAAAATATAAAAGAAAGGAGTCTGTGCACCGATATCTGCCATAAAAGGGCCAAGCCATAAGAGATGAGAAGCTATACGACTCAACTCTAACATAATTATTCTGATATAACGGGCTCTCTTAGGGACTTGAATATTCCCCAATTGTTCTGGCCCATTTACTGTTATTGCTTCTGTAAACATAGTAGCTAAATAATCCCAACGTGTTACATAGGGCAAATATTGTATAATTGTTCGGTTTTCTGCAATTTTTTCCATTCCTCGGTGTAAATAACCTAATATTGGTTCACAGTCAATAACATCTTCGCCGTCTAGAGTAACGATGAGTCGAAGAACACCATGCATTGATGGGTGGTGGGGCCCCATATTGACTATCATAAGGTTTTTTCTTGTAGATGGTACATTCATAGGAGTTTTCCTCGATTCATTCTTCCATGAATTCCTGAAAAGGAAAATAAGTTCATCAAAATTCAAGATCTACTAAATCAACTAATTCAAAAAAGACTCTAAAGACTCTTCAAATTAACGAGTTTTTGAGTCCCGAATATCCAACTGGCTAATTAATTCTTTATAACGCACTCTATTTTTCTTTGCCAAATAAGACAAGAGTCGTTGGCGTTTTCCTAGAATTTTGCGTAAACCTCTCTGAGATAAATAGTCTTTTCTATGCAATTCCAAATGCGAAGTAAGTCTTCGTATCTTATTAGTGAAACCTACTATTTGAAATTCAACGGATCCCCTGTTTTCTTCTTGTGAAATAACCGAGATGAATGTATTTTTTACCATAGAATCCCCCTCTTTTTTTTAATTTTAAGATATTTTTATTGATCAGTAATAATAAATAATAATAATATCAATTCATTTCAATTTGGTATACACCAAGAATCTTCACTTCGTTAAAAATTCCTAATTTTGTTAACTAAAATGGATCATTAATCAATTCATTTTTTTTTTATTTGGTTAGAGATCCGAAAGGATGGTCTTTTTTTTCGCTTACAGAAAAATTTATACCTAAAAAACGTAAAAAAACTCCATTGATTCGTTGGTTGATACGTGATTGAATTTCATATATCAGAATGGAATATGGAATTAAAACAATACACGTGTCCACCTCTTTGTTTTCCTAATTAATATTAGGCCAGACATATTGTGGGAGATACACAAAATGCACCCTTAATCATCGAATTTTTAATCGTGGGGATATATATGTATCCTTACCATACTGAACCGACTTCCATTATTGGTATCAAACCAATAGCGATTCATACAAGCTAAATCTTCTAGTCGATAATTAGGCCAAAGAAAAAGCTTTAATTTAATTAGTTTCTTTTTATCTCTATCAAAATCTTTACTTTTATCAAAAATGGGAATACCCTTTTTTATGTTATTACTGTTGAAAATTTCTGTATTTATATGAATAGCATTTCTATTTTTTGAATTCAAAAAAATTCGAATTCTCAATTCTCTACGACGTTTAGGGGATAAAAGATTTTCAGGAACAACTAAATCATAATCATTTGTATCTCTATTTATAGTTAGACTTCGATGTCTTTCATCGGTTAAATTCTTTTTTTCAATATAGCTTTTATCTCTGCATCTTTGATTAATTTCTTGTTTACTCTTATGAAGAAATAAAATACTTATGGTTTGATACATAATAAATTGTCCATCATTTTTTACTGACAGACGAACTGGTTCAATAAGCAATATTCCCTTTTTCATCAATTGGGTAAGAGTTAAATCCTTATGAATCATCAGAATATCCAGACTTATTTCTCCACGTTGAATAGAGGATATCATTATTTCTCGTGGATTTGTGAGTCTAAGCAGGAGACAATATACTTTGATATTATTGATTATTTTTTGATTTAAAGAATCATCCCATCTTAAGTGAAAACGTAAATACCTTTTTAGGAAGAAATCAAGTTCTGCTTCCGTATTACTTTTGTATTTCTTTTTCTTTTTACGTTTTTTCATGTTTGTGTTTGATTCCGCATAATCTTCTTCAAGATCTTTTTCTTGATTTGCAAGAACTGATTCAAGATCGACTTGTTCCTGGGATTCTTTTTGTTCGTGCTTTTGATTCTCTAATTCAATAGATTTTTTTTCATTCGATGATCGGGATATAAAAGGATCAACATTTTTCTTTCTATTGATTTTTTTATTTTCACTAACAGCTTTATTTCCATTAAAATTTAAAAGAAGTAATTTGATTGGTATTACCCATGGTTTTTTTTTATATGCCTTGCAAAGTATCCAAAATTTTCGAAAGAACCAAAGTTCAAAATTGGATATGGGATGATTTATTATTTTTTCATTCATTTCCATCCAATCAAAAGGTTTTTTTTGATTGGATGAATTGACTTCTTGAGCTTGGGGAATGGTAAGAAAAAAAAGATCTTTATTATCAATTCTATCAATTGTTTGATATTTTTTAGTCTTAATATTTATCTTAGAGGGGGTTCCACTATCGATCCAAGACTCAATATCGACTTTCTTTTTAGGACAAAAAGAGAGAATTCTCCAATCAAAATATTTTCTATGCGGTTTTTTTTCCCTATTGATGATATTATCTTTTGATAGATAATTCTTGATAGGGATACGCCCTACCATATCAAATAATTTTCTTTTGTAATTATATGAAATCTTATTTACTTCTAGTGGAAATTTATAACTAGATGAGGCTTTCTTATCCTCATAATTAATAGACTTATATGATAAAAGATCATATCTATATTGTTTTTTATCATTTTTTTTTTTTTTGTAATGAATTAATTGGTCTTTTTCATATAAATTCCATTTGTTTAAATCTTTATTTTGAACCATACAGACTTGATTAATTCTATTTCGCCATTTTTGTGGTATTAATCTAGACCATTTAATCTGATAGAAGTCATATTTATATTGATAATGATTCCTTAACCAATTTTTCCATTGATTCATTGCAGAATTTTTCAATTTTGTATCTTTGAAGTCGGAATAAAATAACCCTTGGGCTTCAAAAGAATCTTTTATTTCATTTTTAAGAAAAGGGTATGTCCCGTGATATTTAAGAGAAGATTTGAACTTATGTAAGTCAATAACTTGGATTTGTGATAATTTATAAAACACATAGGCTTGTGACAAAGAAGATATGTCACAAAAAATCTGTGAATTTTGATTAATAAAGCTAATATTTCTATTCTTAAATAATCCTTTTATAATCGAAATAAGGTGAATTTTTTTTTTTTTATCTTTATAAATTGTGGAGGGATTTTCTTCATTATTGGAAATATAATTAAAATGAAATCTTTTTTTTGATTTAAGAAAAAGCTGTGTATTGACTTTCGGAATATTTATTATAGATAGAAAGATATCTATGTATATTTTTTCAATTAAAATTTTTATAAAAAAATCGAATTTACGGACTAATCGCACATTTCTTCTTTTTAATATCTTCGAAATACTTTTTGATGATTTGGATTTTCTTTTAGCATTAGAGCTTATTTTTTTTTTGTTAGGACTAATATTTATCTCTGAGGTTATAAAGCTTTTTTTCTTTTCTTTTGTAATTTTTTCTATTTGATTTATGATTGTTTTTGTTCTAACAGTCAGATCTTTCATTTTTTTTTCTGTCACCGAATGATTTATCCAATCCATAGATCTAGTTTGGGTAGACGGTTTTTGAATCATCCAATTATTGATATTGATTTTTGAATCTTTTTCTTTTTGCCTTTCATCCAATTCATATACTTCTTTAAATCTAATTTCATTATTTGGATTTCTTTTTGGTTTAGGAAGTTTGTTTATTATTTCTTTTAGAATGTTCATAACTGAATTTTTTCTAAAATTTTCAAAAGAAAGAAACAATTTTATTCTTTTTTTGAAAATTCTTAAAACTAGAAAAGAATTCTTTTTCAACTTTCGAATTTTTGTTTCAAGCTTTTTAAGAAGGGGTTCAAAAAGGGAAAATCGTTTTCGGGGAGAACCAAAGGGTAGTTCGGTTTCCATTCCCAAAATTGTTAAAAAACAAAAATCATCTTTTTTCTCTTTCTTTTTCATTGGATCTTTATGAGGCAATTTTGACTTAGATCTGTGCCAAGGTTTTAGACGAAAAGGAAATAGGATCTTTATTTGAATACCGTCTGTTAACCAGTTTTTCGGAAATTCTCTTTCTGATAATTGCACTCCATTGTAGGTGCATTTAACATGCATTTCTCTACTCCAATCCTTAAAATCCTCGGCCCATTCGGGAAATTGAAATAATAGCATACGAATAATATTCTTTCCTATTATTAATGAAGGTAATACAATATATTTTCTAAGAATCGATTGAGTTATTAAAAGACAACCCCTTATTACTTGAGCAAGTAGAATGCTATCCCAGGCTTCCGCTATTTCTATACGTTTTTTTTCCTCTCGTTTGTTTTCGTCTCTTTTTTCTTCTTTTCTTTTTTGTTCTGGCGAATTCGAATCCAAAATCGTGAATTCGTTATTTTTACACATCCAATTTAGAAACATTCTTTTTACCACTTCGGAAATATCAAAAGAAAAAAAAAGAGATTTGTCTACTCTGTCTAAAAAAAGGGGAGAATGCGCGTTTGCTTGAAATATTTTCCAAATAGCAGTTTTGCGTCTTTGTGCTCGCATGGAGCCTTTTATTATGTCTCGGCGAAAATCAGATTGTTGTGAATAACGTATCAAAGCCACTTCGTCTCCGGGATCAGGATTAGTTCTATCTTGGGTATTATTATAAGTATTAGTATCTTCTTGATTATTACTAAAAATTAGTACACGTTTGGCTTTTCGTGAACGAATCTCATGATCCTCTGCCACATTTTCGTCATTTTCTCCTTCTTGTTGTTCCAAATCGTCAATTAATTCGTATGGCCATCGAGGAACCTGTTTCCTTATTTCTTTTATTCCAGTAGAATTTTTTATAATTGTTTTATTCTTGGGCTCCGTTAGAATTGCATCCAATAAAAATTTTACAATCTTTATTCGACTTTTTGAATTCATTTTTTCTTGTTTTTGATCTGAAAATAAAGAAAGTCGAATAAAATGAAAATTGGATGTTGATTTTCTAGTAAATTCATTTTCATTAATTAAGTTAAAAAAAAAAACCATTTTTGTTAAATTTCTATTAACTATTTCGGAGGTCAATTTTTGATTATTAAGAATAAAAAGGCAAAATTTATTTATCAAAAGGATTTCGATGCAACTTTTTTTCGAAGTTTCATTTAGGATTGAAGGTAAAAAAGAAATTTTTCTTTTTCCACGGTAGAAACCACTTAACGAAGGATCAGCTATTTTAGGGAAGTATTCTTTTTTACTTTCATAAGTACACAATCTAATACTTTTTTCAACTGTATTCAGAACAAGAGATCTCCCATCTAAAGCCTCCATTCTGGATAAAAACTCATCACTTACGTTTTTCTTTTTTTGTTCATTGTTATAATTCCAATGATTATACAATTCATCAGAGAAGAGTTTTTCTGTTGTGAATGGAGATATCTTTTTTTGCATCATTTCCAAAAAAGTTTCCAAACTGGGGGGATAGGTAAAAGATATTCTTTCTTTTCCATCACTTTGACATGTATAAAAAAAATATTGTGACATTTCCCTTCTTACAGCATTCTCAAATTGATCATTTTTTATATATCGAAATGGACGATTCCACCGTTTATAGTCGAAAAGAATCGTTACAAGAGGTTTTTCAAACCAGAAGAGATCTTTATCTTTTTTATCTATTAATATTTCTAACTTCGAATTTTCTTGATTCCCATCCAGATAAAAAGTTTCATAAACTGTTTTATAGCATGTCTCTTTAAAGTGAAAATGGAATTCATCCTTTGTTTTTTCCTTTCCATTCACTCGGCTCTCTCCCCTTTCGTCAATTTTGCCCGGATCCTCCTTTTCTTCCGAAAAAAGGGAAGAAGAAGGATCTTCTTCGGTGGATCCCCCTTGTTCCTGTTTAGTCCCCTTC